AGAAGGTGGTAAGAGGATGTCTTGAGCAGTTACATATCCAGGACCTTTGACACAAATAAGCGCGTCACGAGTTCCATATAGATTACTTCTCAATACAATTTCTTTCAAATTCATTAAAATTTCATGTACTGATTCTTGAATACCTACTATGGTAGAATATTCGTGCGGGATTTTCTCAGATTTTGCGCGTGTAATACATGTTCCTTCGATTTCTCCAAGCAAAGCTCTTCGCATCGCAATGCCTATTGTGTCGGCCTGACCTTTCATAAGTGGAGACAGAATAAAGCGTCCATAATAAAGACGCTTACTGTCTGCTCTTGATTCAACACATTTCCACTGTAGTGTCCGAGTAGATACTTTTAATTTCTCTCGAACCATAGTAATATTATTTGTCAGATTTTTGAGTCATTTATTTCTCTTGAAATCTCTTCAATGTTTATTTCTACACTCGCCTTTTTTTAGGGGGTCTGCAGCCATTATGTGGCATAGGGGTTACATCCCTTACGAAACTTAAAAGTATACCACTTCGACGAATAGCGCGTAATGCTGCATCTCTTCCGAGACCCGGACCTTTTATCATGACTTCTGCTCGTTGCATACCTTGATCTGTTACTGCTCGAATAGCATTTCCTGCTGCGGTTTGAGCAGCAAAAGGTGTCCCTCTTCTTGTACCCCTGAATCCACAAGTACCGGCGGAGGACCAAGAAATAACCCGACCCCGTACATCTGTAACTGTCACAATGGTGTTGTTGAAACTTGCTTGAACATGAATAACGCCCTTTGGTATTCGCCGTGCACTTTTACGTGAACCCACACGTCCAGTCCTACGTGAACCGCTTCTTGGTATAGATTTTGCCATATTTTATCATTTCCGAAATATAAGTCAGAGATATATGGATATATCCATTTCATGTCAAAACAGATCTTTTATTTTGATTTGTTCATCGGTTCCTTTAGAGAGTCCCTTTTCGAAGGATTACCCTTGTCTTTGTTTATGTCTCGGGTTGGAACAAATTACTATAATGCGTCCCCTTCTACGGATCAGTCGGCATTTTTCACAAATTTTACGAACGGAGGCTCTTATTTTCATAATTGTTATTCCTTAACTGAATTTCGAATCTACTTTACTGATTGGAAGAAAATAAGTTTCTTGAAATTTTTGAACCGTGAATTGGATCCTCATGAAAGGAATCTTGAAAAACCACCGAACCATTCGAATCTTTGTTGCGGGGTCTAGAAATTCTGCGCCCCCCCCCCCCGTTTGAATCATAACGACTTACTTAAATTTTGATTCTATCTCCTGGTAGTATATGTATAAAAGAGTGTCGGATCCTTCCTGAAACAGAACTTAGAATCTGACTTCATTATTTAAACGAACCCCGAACATACCATTATGAAGTGATTCGGTAATTAAACCTTCATGAATCCGTTTTTCTTCTTTTATTCCAGACAAACCCTCCTTGAAGTATCAACTAATGTAGGAAGGCGTGATATTAGACAACTTGGCTTTTTTATTCGTTTTTTTCACAAACAGGAAGTTACAGATACAATTCGGATAGCAGAAAATTTACCATATATAGCACAAAATTTCTCCGCCGATTCCTTCTAGCCGAGCTGCTCGGTCTGTCATTATACCCCGAGAAGTAGAGAGAATTACAATCCCCATCCCGTCTAAAATTCTAGGAATTCGTTGATAGTTAGAATAGATTCGGAGACCAGGTCGACTTATTCGTTTTAAATTTAAAAGAGTTCTATATGGTCCTTTCCTATTCCTTCTATGTCGTAGGGTTAAAACCAAAAAATATTTGTTATTTTCTACAAGTTTCCTTACGTTTTCGAGAAAACCCTCTTGTAAAAGTATTTTAACAATGTTTTGGGTCATGTTAGTAGATGCTATTCGAACCGTTCCCTTTCGATCCATGTCAGCATTTCGTATAGAAGTTATTATGTCAGCAATAGTGTCCTTACCCATGATAAACTAAAATTATTGTTGCTTCCGAATTTGGATATAATCAGCATGTTCTTTTTTTATAAAAATTATTAAAGAAAATTCTTAAAAGTATATGCGTGAGACATAATCTACTAATTTATCTATTTTATTTAAATACTATCACTATCTCACGGTCTCATATTATAATACCTCAGGCGCTAATGAAACTATTTTAGTAAAATTTAACCGTCTCAATTCCCGGGCGATCGCGCCAAAAACTCGGGTTCCTTTTGGATTTCCTTCTTGATCAATGACAACTGCAGCATTGTCATCATATCGTATTATTATACCGTTATCGCGTTTGAGTTCTTTACAAGTACGTACAATTACAGCTCTAATCACTTCTGATCTTTCTAGAGGCGTATTTGGTACTGCTTCTTTTATCACAGCAACAATAACATCACCAATATGAGCATACCGGCGATTACTAGCTCCTATTATTCGAATACACATCAATTCTCGTGCCCCGCTATTGTCTGCTACATTCAAATGGGTTTGAGGTTGAATCATATCATTTTTTTTTATCTGTTTTTTTAATGTAAAATAAAGCAAAGGACGAAGTAAAAAAAAAAAAAAAAAGAAAGAAAACCCTGCAATTGTTTTTTTTATACACAAGACTTCTTTCCTTTGGTTCTACATTTCTATCCAGAAATAATGAATTGAGTTCTTATAGGCATTTTGGACGCCGCTATTGAAATAGCCTTTCGAGCTATATTTTCGGCTACTCCACCCATTTCATAAAGTATTCTACCCGGTTTAACAACAGCTACCCAATATTCTGGGGATCCCTTCCCCGAACCCATACGGGTTTCCGTGGGTCTTACTGTAACCGGTTTGTCTGGAAATATACGTACCCATATTTTTCCGCCACGGCGTACATTTCGTGTCATTGCTCGGCGCCCTGCTTCGATTTGTCTAGATGTAATCCAAGCGGGTTCAAGTGCTTGAAGAGCATATCTACCGAAACAAATATGATTACCTCGATAAGATATTCCTTTCATTCTTCCTCTATGTTGTTTACGGAATCTTGTTCTTTTTGGGTTATAGTTGATGGTTCTTTTTCAATTCCATCTCTACTACAGAACTGGACATGAGAGTTTCTTCTCATCCAGCTCCTCGCGAATGAAACGACTAAAACGGATTTTATCAAGATATACATGTGTTTAATGAATAATATGCTGAATCATAGGATTCTTTGAAATTGCATCTAATTAATCAATTCGTTAATCTATTCGAAATTTGTCTAGCGGGTTTAGATATTATTTAATTAAACATGTATTCTATTTCTAGATAATGTCAATGTCTTTTGTTTTTCCTTTTATCATATGGGATCGACAAAAATGTATCAATCTAATAAAAAAAAACTTTCGCGGGCGAATATTTACTCTTTCCATATCTATTTCAGTTATAGGGTTAGTTCATGACCTCTCAAAATAAAAGAATAAAAGAGGAGGTCCCTGGTTTGTTCCGCCATCCCACCCAATGAATCATTAAGATTCATTTTCAATAGAATCTTCTGCATTCACGGGTTATATCGTTCCCATTGCTTCTCGATTAATGGTTAGGTCTGAATTTTCCGGCGGAGTCCTTTTTTCTTAAGTCAATTTTCTCAGTCTTTATTGGCTCGAGGCTCTTGATTTTTTTGTTCTATAAGCGGATTCATCTAATTATGCATGAATCATTATTGAATTTATGCTTTATTACACTGCGTTTTATGAGATGACTCATCGACCTTACATATTGGAATCATATATCATTGATATTTCCGTTCTCTCTTTCTCTCATCCTTCCACTTATCCGCATACTTTTTTTCTATTTTGCTTTCCGACTTAGAACTTCACAACTCATAATCCGATTGGTTTTTTTATCTTTATGCAAAAAAATATTTCAGTTGCTACAACGATATGTCCAATATATTATATCTTTATCTTGACTGGTTCTTTGGATCCAGATAATGCGAAGCAATGAGTTGGTTATTAGTGCTATAGTTATTAGTTCATACTCTGGGCCCTGGTCCGTTTTTTTGAATCCTAGCCCTAAAAAAAAAACCAACGAGTCACACACTAAGCATAGCAATTATATAAAATGATCAATCGAATTTTTATTGAACCCTTTAGAATTGCAGAATTGCTCTTTTTTTGTTTTGCTTGAACATAAAAAGAATAAAAGGGTTTTTCTTTTTTTGTCCATTACTGGGTATAATGTAAAAACACGTAAAGTCTTATTATTCTTCGTCTACAAATATCCAAATTTTGATTCCTAATACCCCGTATATAGTTCGAACTGTATAGGAACAATAATCAATTTTAGCTCCAATGGTTTGTAGAGGAACCCTACCTTCTCTGATCCATTCGACGCGTGCAATTTCTTTTCCGTCGATACGTCCCGCAATTTGTACTTGAATTCCTTTTGTATTCGCCAGCTCGGTTAATTCAATAGCTTTTTTCATTGCTTTGCGAAAAGAAACTCTACTCTTTAATTGGCCGGCTATAAATTCTGCAAGAATATTAGGGTGTCCATAAGGATTTGCAATTCGTGTAATAGCAATGTTTAGTTTTTGGTTCGCACAATGAAGTTCTTTTTGTACATTCATCTGCAATTCTTCGACTCTCCGCGGTCTATTTTCTATTAAGAATTTTGGGAATCCTATATAAATTATGACTTGAATTAGATCGATTCTTTTTTGAATCTCTATCCGTGCTATTCCCTCAACGTCAACACCGGAGGATATTCTCATATTTTTTTGTACATAATTCTTAATACAGTTTCGTATTTTTTGATCTTCTTGTAGACCTTCCGAATAATTTTTTGGCTGTGCAAACCAAAGAGAATGATGACTTTGTGTTGTACCAAGTCGGAACCCAAGTGGATTTATTTTTTGTCCCATAATCCCCCACTACTATATGTATCATGACATGTCAGATTTTTGTTCTTTTTTTTAGTTATCAATCCAGATTTTTTTGAGTACACCATATATTCTTCAAATTCTTTATATAAGGATATATCTTTC